AGGATGGCGCATACCGTAGAGGTTTTGACCGAGCGCCATGGACTGGAGAAAATCCCCGAAATTCTTTCGGAGATTCAAACGAAAGGGAAGAGTAGTGTATATTATATGGAAACTAAGGCCCACGTCCGCAAACTGGATAGGGAGGGGGTCACGACGAAGCAATTAAAGGCAGAATGGGATGGGAAGTCATAGAAGGGAATCCCCAAGAAAGAAAGTCGAGCCTCAGACTCTAAAAAGGCAACCCCTATCGCCCGAGAAGAGGGGGTTTAACAAATGGTGGGCCACAGTGAAATTAGTCGTATCTTTCCACCCGGATTGGAGATTTTTTCGTTCGCAACAAGGTAGCCGTAGGGCTGGATGGCATCCGTTTTCTTTTCAACTCATACTACAGAAGGGAAGAGTTATGAGAGGTAGCAAAGAAAGACGAAGGAGTATTAGCGGTCTTACCCTTATAGAGTCAGATGAATGTGCAGCTGAGTCGAGCACAGGGAATTCTCTAAGACCTTATTCAAGTTAGCCATTTCCTATCATTAGCGAAGTTAAAAGATGGTAATGGGAAAGAACGACATGCCAAAAAAGGATTGGGTAAGAATCCGGTTCTCGAGCGAAGGCAGGGCTTTGAATTGATGACCAACCCCTTTGTGATTCCTTACCATTCGTAACCTAGCATTCATGATTCACCGAAGATGTAAACATCACCTATTAGTATAGATGGTTTAGCATAGAGATGGAGCCCGGCCACATCCTTTGAAATAGAATGCTTGTTTTGAACAGCCAGAAATTTCGATTTTGAGACGTGCCAAGAACAGGCATATAGTGTGGATGGCTCAAGACTCCGAACTTAGTTCGAGGCGTACATGTCTGAAAAGAGTCAAACTATGCCGTTTACGACTTCGTCCTTATGTATGGAGTTGGAGTATGCAACCCTACTTGAGCTTTCCACCTTCAGGCCTTTTGAAGTCGGAAGAAAGGGAATTGCTTACTTACTGTTTGAACGATTTTAGTTACTAGTAATTAATAAAGTAGCGAGTAGAGCGGTAAGGAGACGAAGCGAAGAAAATCGAAATGATTTATCTAGGACCGTTGAATATCAGCTACTTCCTCGTCCAATAACGAGAAAGACTTTTCCGGAAATTTACAATAAAGCTTTCGAATTTGGTCTAAAAGAGACGGAAGCTCCATTGCTTTTTTCTACATACATTATGAAATCACCACTCCCATATTTTGCAGGGGAGTCACATCGGGACTATGGGAATCGAACCAAAGAGCCCCGCCGGCTTTTTGCAATGCATTCCTTTCGACCCTACTTTCTCTCTTTTCTTATTCAATTTCTAGTTAGCGCGTAGTGGCTTAATTCGTATTCAATTCATTCCCATCGAAGAAATATATGATTGAATAAGAGTGAAAACTGACTTCCTCTTTACTATACTAAAGGCAAGGAAGCAGGACTATTATCCTTTCTATCCTTTGAAAGCAGTCCAAAGAGAACTCATCTTTATATATATAATAAGGGAGAGAGAACTCCTCTCCTACAAGGAAGCATGATCAACTCAGCCTTTTTCTTTTTATATAGGTATAGGATAGCACGATCTCTTCCTACTACGCGGTAAGATTTATAATACTATGCTTTTGTCGGTACGGAAAGCGAGTCTTCTTACCCAGATGAAAGTTAGCCTAATAGTGCAGCGGATTCTGTAAGAGCAAGGATAGAAGGAATTTTATTGACATCCCGATGGGAAAGAGGGAAAAGACAGTCTTTGACTTCCCGAAAGCAAGGGTGCTTGCTGCTACCAAGCCTTATTTCTTAAAAAGCCAAAGGGGTATAGAAGATAGATTGCTAGAACGAAGACAGGAAATCAATTATATAAAGCAGAAGTCGTGCTAACAACCGTTGGCTCCTTGGACAGCAGGGACGGATACTGGCTTGCAACAGCCGATTCTCTGTACTCCTAGTGTCAAAGATCCGATTCGCTAGACTACAACTAGTTGATGAATGTGCTCTCGAACTATGCTTAACACAAGCCGATTGGACAGCTCCCGGCTTTTCCTTAATGTTTCAATTTTGGGGTTAACGAGTGATCAATCAAGAGTAGAGTAGCATTCATTTCTATTATTTTCATATTACGCTTTGCTTAACGCCCTCAGTATTTAGGCCTTTTAGTCGTAACCGACAGAGAAGTAATTTCTAAAGTCTTTCTATAATCCCACCCGTATTAAGATATATTTTTATATTGAATAGTTCTCTTCTTATCGCCTTGTGGTGTGTGACACTTTTTGAATTTCTATCGAGTGAAAGAACCCAACCCACAGGTTGTGAAGCAACTAAGTCCGTAGAGTAAGACCGTCCCCCCGATCATTCGCTTGTTGTTGGTCTTATTGCTTAGCAATAGTTCCTAATGCACAACTATTGGCAGATATTTTTTACACCTCACAGTCTAATCGCGCTTTACTTTAGACTAATCACCAGGCCTAGCGATAAGCTTCTCAGCTGGCCTTAGCGTAAGAAAGCAGCAAGGGAAGAGCTACTACTAAATTGGAAAATGTTCGTTTTTCCCAGGGTATTCTTCAGAACGGCCAAAAACTCTTGTCTTGTAAATGTGTCTCTACCCCTAGCGTTGTTGTCTCGCACGAAAGAGCAGTTCAGCTTTCTATTTCGCACTCAAGCCAAGGAGCTAAATAAGGGAAGAGCATAGCGGAAACTAGCAGAGTGAAGCTCCCAACCAAGAGAGGGGTGCGCTCTTTCTTCTTTCTTGTCCTTAGCCTGGCGTAGCGCACGATAAGCTCATCCCGAAAGACAAGACGACTTGCTCGGTTCGCTTGGATCGACTTCTCCCTTTAGCATACTAATTTACATTAGCCTCGATATGCTTAAAAGTAAGTACCTTTGTACCTTACTCAGGCCTGTGTAGTGGGCGGGTAGACAAGGCAGTCAAAGTAGGACTCGCTTGTTTCGTCCGTTCGGCTCGTACAGTTCTTGCTTTCAAGGCTCAGGTGGGCTCCTTAGTCCGCTTAGGTTTGTAGGGGATAGGCATCTAAGGGCAGGACTTTCACTTAAAAAAAAGTGTATTAGGCCCCCTTTGAAAGACTTAGGTACATACCTCAGTCCAAGACGGACGCGGAGCTCTCACCTGGGGAACAATCTCGCGTGGGTAAGAAGAAAGCGTCAAAGCTAGGCGCTTCATTCAAAAAGGCGCAGAACGGTGCAGGAGTTCTTTGCATCCGTAGAGGAGGCTCATCCATGATTGGGAATCGGAATGTAGGTGAAGTTTATCCAGCTCCACCTGTTGATCCATCAATAGCGGAGCAGAGGACTTTCTCCTATGGTTGAGCAGTTTACCCAGAAGAGACGAAGACAAGGGCGATGATCAGGTGATCCGGCACTAGTGGTAGAGGTCGCAGAGCCTTTCACTTCACTTACCTAAGAGGTCAGGCTGAAAGTGAACCTATCGATTCACCGGCACGAATAGCATTTCCTCCTATCCCAGGATACCTACCGGCAAGAGCGGATCCTTTTCCATATGCTCCGATGCCCTTCGCCCCTATCTTTCTCTGTTTCGGTGGATTGATATGGGGGGTTCGAAGGTCAGGGCTCAGTTCGTTAGCGATGTCACCAATCAGAGATGCTATGCTATCAGAGTAGGAAAGTTAGCCAAGTTATCCTGCCTAGTTTAGATAAAGCACCCCTTATCGCCCCACGGCATCTGGTTAGGACACAAAGCGTATTCTATTCCGAAATAGCGGATTCTATAACAGCATTCTGCCTTTTCGAAGACAGAGCACTCGTGGCACACACGCTATATCCGCGAGGATTCCAAGTGTTATAATTCATCTCGTTACAGAAGATCTCCCACATCGAACATGCAACTGCTTGTCGCATACTCCTGCTACTCCGACCTACGCTTCTCACATCGCATCCTTGGTCCTTAAACGACGTTCTTTTTTCCGGGTTCTATGAGCGGAAATGGAGACATTTCCTCCTTCTTCGACACATGAATATGCCTCGACTCGAAAAGACAAAGATGTAAGCTAAGAATGAGAGACAATAGGAGAGCTCACCGATCAAAGAGAGTAAGGAAGGCAAGATAGCGCTAGATAGAAAGCCAACAACAAAACTGGAAGGGAAGAGGCTAGCGAATACCATTTTCTCAGGATAAGGTTAAGGGTGGGCTTAAGGCGGCTTACCCAGTTTTAGGGATGGGATATTCCAAAGAGGTTGGACTTGTCAAAAATATGAGGCTGAAAAGAAAGAAGAAGTCGTTTTTCCAACCAAATATGAATAACTAGAAAGAGGCCCTGTGCTAAACCAAAGGGCTAGAGAGACCAATAGCACAATAGCGTGCTCCGAAACAAGGTTAGTCTAGCGCGAAGAGCCAAAATGTGCTATAATAGAAAAATAGCGCGCCAGGCACAAAGTTTTAGTTAGCCATAGCAAGACCAAACGAGACTAAGAAGCCAGAGGTTCACTCACCTCCTGAGTATGGATCTTCGACTACATCCCTAGAAAGGTATTTCACTTCCACTTCTAGGATTTGCGTGGGATACCTATAAGAGAAAACCGCGGCTTAGTTGGAAAGGTAGGCTGTCAAAATCCGAAGCTCTTCTACCTCCTGGTTTGCTCGTAAGAAAGCAGCAAGGGTTCCGTGTAGGGACGACTTGGAATGCAATGTTGGCATATACATTCCGTTTTTTCAACTTGTAGTCCACCAGGGGGCTACTCGATTGACCTCGCCCCGACATGAAAAGCTTCAAACCCCGGGGTTCTGTTGTTTGCCTCTTCCCGGTATCCCTTGATCAACCGCCCTGTCGCTCGAGCTAGGGTAAGTTCAGCCAATCGCTCCGGGTTCTTGCTCTTTCTCATAGCTCATCTTGCTTTTGAGAACAGATTAGAAAACTCATTTTATCCCTGGAACTGCAGGAGCAGCTCTACTTATGAACGTTCTTCCCCGCGTGGGAACTGAACCCACTGCCCTTGTTGCTTCAAGCTCACTTGAGCAGTTTCCTTCCTCTAGCCTCCTTGCCAGGCCGGTTTCCCTACGTTAGTGAGACTCAAAGTAGGTCAGGGAAGGAAAGTTCTTTTCTCTGAAGAATGTGATATAGAATCACTCCCTCGAAGCTTGAAAAAGGCTTTGAGGAGGCTTGCTTCATTTGATCTTTCCCATCCCAAGAGAGATGGTGAAGTGGGCTTCTTTCACGGCCGAATCATAGAAGAGAAGGGCGATCTTATATGCTCTAGTGGTTGAACGCTTCTCCCTTTCATTGGCTTCCACCGGCCTGAACTGTCCTAGTCTGAACTCTTTCACCTCGTCAACTCGGACTCGGGCAGGCGGGTTCACTCGTATCCTCTTTTCCTTTGGGGTTGGTTACTGCCCCATCCCTTGAATTGCCTTGGGACCGGCCTTCAAAGAAAGATCTTAACATTTGCGTAGATGACGAGACCAAGCCAATTCACATCCTCTGATCTTGGTCTTCGAGTGCTGGGAAAAATCCCTATCTTCTCTCGCTCGATTGGGCGCTACTTGCCTATTGACAGAAGTCATCTCCGAAAAGGCTGCTGTTCGTGCTCCACTCGCTTTGTTTGTTGATGTCACAAGGGCTGGAAGAGGAATTGCCCGATTCGATGTTGGAGCTGCGGAGCTTCCTTACCTTACCAATGAAGCCTGAGATTAGAGTAGGAATCGGTGAAGCTTCTTTCCGCTCCCCTTTCTTCTTGTCCCGAAAGCATTTATTTCATAGAACGACTTGCCCCACTGTCATATTAATTTCCTCTTCAAGCTTGGAGGATGAATCCACCTCCCCCTCAGTGGAAATTCCACTTTCTTCAGATAGATTCCTTACGATCTGGAGAGGATCCTTCAAAGCATCCAAGTTCTGGCTAACTGCCACAAGACTTTGATCTAGAAAAGTATGCGGATCCCGGAGTGCTTTGAGAATCACCTCTTGTCAAAGCCTTAAACTGGATGTGGGGGCAATTTAAGTACTTAGGCTCTGAGACCGGGAACCCTCATTGGCAGAGCACCGAGTAGGTTTTTAAGAGAACCGAGCAATGCACGACGCGCAAGGCGCGAGGAGCCACTCGAAGTAGAGACCGAACTGATTGGGGGCAACTGAGGAAGAAGGTTCGTATACGTAAGAATACTGGCAAATTCAGGCAAGATTAAATTAAGGATAAGGGGCATTCCCTTAGCAGAACTGCTTGGTTTCAAGGGAGAAATCGGAGTCACCGTGTGAGAAGCTTGGGTACCTTCACCGGGGGATCCTTAAGAGGGAGCCACAGAAGCAGAAGCTAACGGAGCCGGAATATTGGAGCCAAAGGATACCGCCTTCTCAACTGTCTTTTCTACATGTTTACCAGGCATTGCTGGCTCAGGGGAAGACGGGCTCTCTGAATCGTCGTTTTTTCTAGGGCCACCCAGACTTTGTTTTCCCTTCAGCTCAGCCCCCTTTCATTCGCTTGCCCTCTTTCAGTCCTTCTGGAAAAGATTCGTTACCCGATTATGACTTGCTTCTCAAGAAGCTACTAATTTGAATGGACGCTTCCTAACCACCGCACCGGTATCTATATTAAGTCACGAAGGCTACAACTGGGACTAAAAAGAGAATACAAAAGGGAATCTCTCAGGCCTGTCCGCCACAACCGGAAAAGGGACCTGCTGTACAAATCTTTCATTTAAGTCTTTTGTTGGGAGGAATTTCCTGCCTTGCCCTCTTGCTGTATATCAGTTCTCGCTTATCCAGCCGAAAGAAAAATCTCTACGATCTCCAAAGCCGACTTCCACTAGTGCCTCACACGGGAACGCTCTCACCGTACGCTAGAAAAAAGAATAAGATGCCAACAAGTAAAGATTCTGCCACCGGAAATGGAGAAGCCAATCCTGCATAATAATGAAAGGATGCCGCCACCAAATGAAGACAAGACCCACCATAGGGAGAAGGAGCAATTAGAGCACTGCAGTTCCCGTCCTATACTATAGTTCTCGTCCTGCCTTCCCAACAGGACAGACAGGTTTGCGACTGTCGGAGGTTCGAAATGAATGGGGAAGGTTCAAGTATACGTCACGTTGCAATACGGATAATTGAAAGAGTGCCAATTGACCCAACTAGCGAGTCTGTTTACTGAGTCGGCTTAGCACGGGAGCTTAAGGTAGAAGGCAAAGTTTGAAAAGAAGTCGGTGATAGGTTCTTCGTCGATGGCTTGGCTTTAGGTCTATGTTATGGCGAATGGAAGCGCGGATTAGCAGGTGTCCGCTTGACTCAGTCATAGTCTAGCCGACCAACTGGTAGGCACTCGAAGCCTATGTTCACTATTTCAAAAAGAATTAAAATCATCCAAATTGATGCACAAAACAGGGAAAGAGAATGAACTAGAACAAAGCTGATTTTTTTCATTCCAGCACTACAAGCATTTTTTTACATGGGAGTACATCCAATGGGGAGCTTACACACACATAGACCAGCCACACAACTAAACACAACATTACAGCAAAAAGTTAACAAACAACATATTATATATAGTTATAAGCAAGCAAAAGAAAAACTAAGGACTTCTTAGTTGCTTCCCCCCGGTCTCCCGCGGATGATGCGGGCCGCCCTGATAAGGAGCAATTCGCGCTCTCGGATGAGCGCCCTCCTTCGTTCTTCGAGAGCGCGAATGCGGTCCCGGAGCTCTTGTATCCGCTTTACCAGGACCTCCTCCTCGACAGGAGGCATGTGCTCCCAGAAGGCAGCCAGGGTTTGCTCCTGCTCGAACTTTGCGTTCTCTACATGGTGAATTGCTTGCTCAATTTGAGAAAGTATTACAGTGGTAACTGGTGGATCCATATCTCCCCTTGCTTTGCCAAATAGAGAAAGAAGCGTCCTATTTATAGGCGTTGCAAGACTTTTTCTTTTTCTTATTATTTGAAATTATTTCTTTTTTTTTATTATATATAGTGGTGTGTTGTCTTGTTTATGACGACGGACCGACCCCTGTTTTTCGCGGGTATCAAAACGTGGCTCGACACCGATGATAATCCGTCAGACTACTACTCCACTAGGAGACAAAGTACGTTCAGCCAATCCTCACTCGACAGCTCGAAAGCGGATCAGTACAAACCCACGTGATCCTTATTCGCTTACGTACCAGGCGTGCTTCGTCGTACCCCGACTACTCCTCTTTCACTGGCTTATTTGTACCCAGCTACATGATGGAACTCCCCTCGGCCAATCGTCACTCGACAGCAGCTCCGTCCTAGCGTAGGCGATTGAAGTAAAGCCTATGCCTCTATCGCTTGATTGAAAGGATCAGACACTTTCCCCTACTTTAGCAGAACGAAAGAATTATCTTTTTTAAATAAGTAAGGTAAACTTGCTTTTGCCGATTGCACTCGGATAGCGGCCTGGAATGGGAATAAAATGAATTAGATGGGCTTTGAATTTGGATAGATCCAGCGGGCCTTCTTGCATGGACTTGGGCTTGCTTACTGGCTTCGCTGAGGATGGGATTCCCTACCCGATGAGTCTGGCTCGGCTATTAGGCACCTTTGGTCTAGGCTTTCTCAGGCCTATCCAGAAGTCTGAAGTTCCGTCTACAGAAGGTCTAATTCTGAGCCGAAGCTCTATTTATTGCCCTATTCCCTTTCCTGACCAAAGTCACTACTAAGGAGGGGCCGGGGCGGACTGCAATTCGTCTGAGCTTAGTCTTCTCTTCTGAGACGATTGGAGGCTGGGGAAAGGGCACTCTTGAAGAAGGGCAAAATCTGAACTCGGAACTAAGCGATTGGCAGCTACTTTTTATTCTATTGAAGAATGTAGAACTAGGAAGAAAATAAGAATAGGGATCCACGTCGAGCCATCCTTCTCAGTCTCGCAGCATCAATTGAATCGGCAGACACAAAGACGAAGACAGAGACGAGCTAAGATGTAAAGTAAAGTAGTGGAATGGAAAAGGATGGTAGCCCACCCAGGAAAGCACATAGAGGCTCTATGCAAGAGAGGAAAACCGCATGGACACGGCTCTCCTTTTGGATAGATCGTCAAGCAATTTACCCATATAGCTATTATCGCGAGGGTGAAATCCAATCCATTACATCGGGATTGAAACTTGAGAACCTCGAGAACCAAAGAGGAAGATATAAGCAAGATAACGGATTGGAATATGAATAGGAAAAGCCTTCAGAGAGAAGAGAGAAGGCCAGGCCGAAACGAGATTGCCATTCCTCGATTAGGGCTCGAAGGGGAAAGGAGTTAAATAAAAGAAATAGGATAGGCGAAACCTTGGAATCAATCCAACCTCATAAAGAAACCGATAGAGCAGTAACCGGCTAAGCGCTTTGAGTTGAGTGATAGTAGGGCGTGCTAATTCCCGACCTAGGGAAGTGTCAACAAAGGGGGAAGTCTTCTCTTTCGGAGAAGGAGGGGAGATCCGCCTTTCGGACCTGGAGGAAGTAGAATTCCGAATACGGGTACGAAGGGTCATCCAGAAGCGCTGGAAGGGCTGGAGGAAGGGGACAGTCTTCCCTTTTGGAAAGATAAGGCGCATCAGAAAGGAATCCTAGCCCATTCTGTTTAGTTATTAGGTTCTCCCTTATTCTTTTATTAAGGGGATCAAGTAGGTTGGAAGAAAGGAAGCCAGATCTCACAAGGCTTTTGCAGGTCTCCAACCATTTCCTATCTTTTTAGAGGCTGCAGGGATTTCATCCTTTGCTTCTTCTTACGAGATTTCGGCTGAGACCGTCTAACTCAATAGAATGAGCTCTTCAACTAAATCTCCGGTCGGGAAAGTAAAAAAATCAGACTTGCTGGCGGGGGATTTTGAAGAGGAATAGAATAATGGGTTTGGGCGCCCGAGGCCCTTCTAACGCATTTTCTTTTCCTCATGTGGAGACCATTTATGATTAAATCCCAGGCGGTTTGCCAGTAAAGACATCGAGGTAAGATGTCATTGTTGCTTTCCTTTCTAGATCCCCAGTATAAAGCCTTGTTCTTGCTACGAAATGTGGGTTTAAAGCAAAGCATAGCACGACTCCGAAGCATTTTAGCGCTAACCAGAAGAGGTGCTAAGTCCTTACTTAACTTAATAAGGTAAGCCCGTCGCCTGTCTTGAGGAACTGGGTCCCATCTTAGCATGAAGTGAAGGCAGTCCGATAATCCGTACGGGTGGACATTCCAGGGTTGCCCGGTAAAGACGGTAGTAAGGTTCATTCCTTGGGCTTTTCCTTTACTAGAAAGTAAACCTTTCGTGGTCTATTCGGTGGCTCTATCTTTCGCGAGAACTCAGTCTAAGAGGCCCGCTCTCCCGTCTTTCCTTTAGCTTTTTAGTTGAGCTCACTCACCCTTATCTAAAATCGAAAATATCCCTTCAAGGACAAATTCGAGGAAGTGCAGTATTGTTGTTATATGGTCTTCCCTTTTAAGGCCCCCTGACCTTAGGGTTGGGCGCTTTTACAAGCCGGCAGTAGTAATCCATCCTGGTTCTAGCCTTTGACTTTAGTCAGTGCGTTAATAGAATTTCTTCTACTCCTTCTGATTAGCTCCCTCAAGCCTTCCAATTTCATGTGTTAGACAGCCTTCTGAGAGATTCTAAAGTAAAACTTTTCCCCCAACACTTGCGGCAAAGGGCACAGGAAGATCATTCTCATCGCTAAGCCACCATTTGAAGCGTGCACATCATCTGATAGGGCCTCGGGATCCGTACCAGGCACAGGACCGCATTCGCTTTTACACCTACCTGCTTCACGTACAAGTTATATATAAAGGACCCGTACCAGGCACAGGACCGCATTCGCTTTTACACCTACCCTACTTCTCGTACAAGTTATATATAAAGGACCCGTACCGTGACTTAGAGTTCATAGTGCTGGTAAAAAGAAAGATAGAGGCTTTAAAGTGAAGGAGAAGCGAGAAGGTAGTACATAGTAACAAGGCTCTTTAAGCTAGGAATGGCGCATGTTTCTTTCCCGCATTGAGACTTCTCTGGGATTTCCTTCGCCACCTTCTAAGGCTTTAGGCTTTTGAGCTCTTGGAGTGCAGAAAGAGGCAGTCGTCCGGCTATATGAGTTTCAATTTTATCGTCTTTGCAGTCTGGTTATTAGAGAAACCGAAATCAGAACTTTTGCCAGCTATATAGGTTTGCCCGGGCACATTGGCCTTCGCTTGCTTTTGTTTCAGAAGCAATCGCAGCTTCTTCGAATGCCTCTCTCTCTATTCTATCTACGTCAATTTGTGATGAAAGCGATTCCTACCTTGGGTCAGGAGCTTTGCTCTCTTAAGCTCGGAAGTCACGGAACGTACTTCCTTTACTCCAATAGTCAAGTAAACGGCTATTAGTCTTATTAGAGTCAATAGCTGGGAATCTCTTCTTCCGCCTATTAGCGGTGTGACTGTGACTTTTTTCTTGAAAAGACTGCTTGACTTTGAAAGAGCTGTGGGCATAGCTAAACTTTCTCAAATGCGGGATCGGGATTTCCTCTTGATGCGGTAGAAGAGATCTAGTCTAGGTCAGTGCTTTCTTTTGCTATAGAATATGTTGTTGTCGACATAACCGATGCAGTTAGCTCAAAAGGGAGTTCGGCTCTGTTCGGAGGTGAAAGCAATGGGATCCCCGGGCTTTGAAAAAGAGTAGCTCACCGTGTTCTGTGGGGAACCTAAAAATAAGCTTAGCTTAGGCTTTTCGAGTCATTCAGCTAAGACATCCCGAAAGTCACTCTATGACTCAGACTGATTTTATTCACTAGGCACGTAGGCTTGTCGAAGTAGTCGGGTTGACACCATGTTCATCTGGTTCTGGTTTCCCAAGCAGATAGTTTATTGGTTTCATAGATATCATAGCTATCGAGAGCCTAAACGTCGGGCCAAGTGGTAAGGACGAGAGATTCAACGAAGCCAGAAAGAGCAGCTTAACTAATAGATGCTAGTCCTCGATAGAGCTAGCAGCTAGAGGGAAGGCTGATAGGCCATAGACCGTTGCGACAGGAAAAGCTACCACAGGCGTTGAAGACTTATACCGCAGGGCAGGAGTTGAATAAAGAAATCGCATAGAATAAAGAGAATAAAGATTGCCCATACCAATGTTACAGGACTGGTTGAGAAAGAAGATGCCGACCGATACAGAAGAGAGATATCGATGAACCAGGGGATCGATAAACCGAATACAGGGCTTCTATTGAAAGGAAGGGAATTGCACATTTACAAAAAAACAGAGGACCTTTAGCAGAAAGACCGATGACCGTATTTCCTTCACTCAAGAACTAAAGGAATGGAAAGAAAGCGCATATAGGAAAGAAATCGGGCATGGTTAACTATTCAATTAGTAATAATTAGAATTAGCCAAGGCGGTGGGGAAAGAGGGTAGAATACGCCCGAACGTTCGAGTTACTTCTATCCTTTCACTCGAGTTACTTCTTACCTCTCCTTCTACTCGAGTCGCTTTTCACCCCTCTCTTCTCGCTCCCTTCCCGCACTATTCCTCCCCACTAAAATAGAGTCAAATTAGTGTACTTTAAGTAGTATTTCATTTAAAGTATACTAGTTTCCAAGTTTCCCTTCTTTCGTGCCAATTACTTCAAGCTTTACTCGTTTCAACATCGTTGAAGTATCCATTCGAGTGCTCCACTTTGAAAGTGTCGTCCGACTATAGAGTCACATTAATTCACTTCGAACCGATGCTTGGGAACTCATTTAAGGTGAACAAGTAGTTGGTTCCTTACAAGACGCTTGGGATCCTCATAGAATTGAGTGGTGAGAAGAGGTAAAATTGAGTGAATCCGAGAGCCACCAAATATTGTAAGGGTGTGTGAGGACTGGTAGTTAATCAATCACAGTCCAAAGGAAGTCAATCTTGGATCCAGAGTCAAAGTAAAAGAAGAGTACAAGGCCTTAATAGTATTACTCAAAGCTAAGACGGTTATTCGGTCCTCCGGCCACATCTCTATCTTATTTCGATAGGTAGTGACCGAGAATCACCATTGACTCCTTCACATCCAGGATTACATGAGTGTTAACCATGTAAGCGACTAGAGATATTGATCAGCGTAGGGATCACAATACCCCTCGAAGATCCATATGTGTCCACCCAATATGAGCCAAATCAGAGTAAGAGAGAATCACCTTTCGGTCGAAATCTCTCATCCGACGGTTCTCTGATTAGACCCACAACCCTGGAAACGTGGCTACATCACGCAGTTCCCTTACCACTATTTTACTAGTGATAAGGTGAAGAGTGAACCACACCAAGCGGTACCTCCCGGATTTGACTCCATGGAGGGCGATCGGTCTCAACACTGATAAAAGACCAGGCTGGTTCTCGTCTAGCCAAATCGGCACTTCAGCTAAGAGAGCTGCATTTTGCGCTATACGCAACGATCAGATCTTAGTTAGGACACCTATTGGTATGGGACTTCCCCAACCTCCTTTTGTCAGCTGGAACACTCCTCTGAATCCCAGTGGAGGCAAAGATGGACTTCACTGGAAGGAGATACTGTGGTGATTGAGAACCCAATCATCTGGTGCGTTTGAGGCACCACGCCAGGATCAACTCCCGTTACTCTTGTTTAAGGAGTAGGTGGAGCCTGATCCACTTCCGTTGATGACAGGGAACTTGTCCTGCCAATTGGTGGCGTAACCGGTCCTACACTTCTTTTCTTTGAATCCCCAATTGGTTGGTGCTTACTAAACCAATCATACTCCCCACGTTCACACCGCACAGCCCAGTGATGAATAAATAAATTCCCTGATTTTTTGATAGAATAAACTAATTGGGATATTCACAAAGACCGTTTCATCGATTCCCGAGCTCTAAACGAATAGGCTTGAACCTATACTTAGTGGAAAAGCTGCTCCGAAGCAACTCGTATCTGAAGATGAAGGGACTACTAAAGGACAGGAATAAGCTCAAACATTGAATTATTTTACAGATAATCGTCGATAGAAAGACGAAGCGTATACAAAGAGTACTTTGCCCGGCGCTATCGCCAGCAGCCATTCTTTTATGATTGCTGACGCTACCTCGACCTCGATCCGTGAATGCTGATGATGACTTGTGAACATGCTACAACTTACTGACAGTGCCCCCTTAAGAGATCAACGTCAATTCCAGACAGAAAATCATCAACTCTGATCTCTTTGCCAAAGAAAGGAACATAGAGTCCTTAGGTAGCTTGGGGCGGGGTCAGCGAAAGACCTGGGACATCTGACTTACGGACGCCAGTTACAGCTCTTAGACGATTGCATAGAGAAAGCGGTGGTACTAGTTGGTGACGAGACGGCAGTGATTGGATGCCGCACTTTATGAGGGGAGACAACAAGGGCCAGGTCTGTTGGAATGCCGCTGGTATCCAACTCTGGTCGGGGTGGTAAGGTTATTGTGAGACACTCTGTCCTTGTCAGTGAAGGGGTCCTCCGGCGTGGATATCGCGCAAGTGCGGAGCCGATGCCCGTCGGAACGCTATACCGATACGATGTGGCTCCATACCAGGTAGACAAAGTAGGTATAGTATCCTCTTAGAAATCGTGATAAACCGAGAAAGAAAACTAGACATCCAGAACGAGAAAGAAAAGAAAGAGCGGCTATTAAGACGGGCCATTCCCTTCCTGCCGAGGGCCCGCAAAGACACACGACAAGCAGATACTTGAAGGCTCGCGTAGTGGGGAACCTAAGTAGAATAGAAGGGCACCTGCGAACTGCTAAATGTCAGGTGATTCTCCCTGGCAGAACATACTGAGTGACAACAAAGGCTTGCTGACCCACGCATCTGAGAAGGAAGATCTAGTCATTGCTGCAAAGGAAGAACTGAGAACAAAAGATGCAAAGGTTCGCTTATCATGTAAAGATCAAAGTGCCAGCTTTCGCGTATAAAGCACATTCGCGGAGTATGGGTTCCACCAATCTCTTAGTATATAAGAAGAATGAAGACGTTCAGACTCAGTTCCAGACTGATGCTGTAGCCCCTGAGAAGAGAGAGAAGACTTCCAACGTCTGCTTGGTTGGGGAATTAAAAGATCCAACAAGCGACGTCTATCTTCGGGTTTTAAAAGCCCTGGAGAAGCATCCCCGCTAATGGGGCAACCTTACTGACAAATTCGCCAGCCACGAGGGTAAAATATCTATATAAATGTTAATCCGTCTGCAGCCCTTGCAGCTAAAGAAACGGAGGACTCTAATGCAATACCAAGAGATAGAGTAATTCAATCCCCCGCTCGTGGGAACTCAATCTAAACACACTAACTCCTAAAGCACTAAGTCCATACATCAATCCTCAAGAGAATGCCTTTCAACGGCAGCATTTACTCTAGCTTCTACTTCCGAAGTCAGTTCCGGGAAAGAGGCAGAAATTGCTTATATAGTAGTTCAGTGGGGAAGACCCGTGAGGGAATAGTAATAGAATTACAGGGTTTTGGAATTGATTAACAGGGATGGGGAACTCCGCTTTCAAAGGTCGTAGTGCTTTCCTAATCAAATGACTTTGTTTACGGCTTTCGTAACTAGAATGAGTTAACTCCCGCTTATCTGTCTAAGTAGTACTGCCTGTATTCTAATACTACTTGCTGCTTGCAGCTTAAGGACGTGTAACTCTAAATATCAATACTTGCTTGGGTTTTCTGCTCAATAGAAAGACTTCAGCTCTCAATCTCAATAGTAATGAAATCAATCTCTTTACGGCTTCTGACTTCGGAAGTAGAAGCTATAGGCGAAGACTTTCGCGCCTTGCTGTTAAGTAAGGTTTCAGCTAGCTACTTGCTTGTTAAAGGTGCTTGCCCGCGGCTATTCGTAGATCTGGAGTTCTGCCCTATAGCCGATTGTGCGACTTTCAATCCTTAGCAGCGGGTATTAGGGGAGAGTGAGCCTATCTCATAGCTCTTACTTTGCTTTCTCAGGGCAGTCAAGATAGAATCCATTCGGCATGAAAAAGGCCCTTTTTCTTGGCTTAAAGAGTGGCATTTCCTTTAATCTTTACTATAGGCTATTGGATTTGAACTGGCTGGATTCTCGCCTGGCCCACCTATGGGATTAGAGCTTTGTCCTGAACCTTCTTTCCTGTTTGCCGGAGAGCCAGTCTTTTCGCTGGCTGGGCTTATAAGAAAGCCTCTTCTATCTATTTATTTGAAAAAAGTAATTCTGCTTCTCACTCTAGAACGACTCCAACCCCTTTGGATAGATAAACTTATTTTCGAGTGATCGGGAATTGCTCACTGTGGGATAGATAAACTGAAAAGAGAGTGAAAGAGATAACCTTAGTTAGTACACTCGAATCCTCATTAGAAGGAAAGGCAGAGTGGGCAGCCGCTGTTCCTTACTTAGTCAGTCTCAAGGGGCTTGCCTAAGCTTCAATCTATGATTCCATTCCTGTATAATCAACCTAGGTTCGTGCTGCTCTCTCAACGAGGTTTATTGCCAGCGATGCTCAAAGACGAATCGTTCCATCCTTGGAGGTGGAATAGTTGGTTAATAATTCACCTATTCTAGTTGGGGCTCCCGCTCCTGGCTCTTCATCCGCCTACGGAGTCTCTCTTGTATGAACGCGAAGACTCTATCATGGCATTGTGGATCCTCAATTCATTGCTTATCATCGGGTATGTCTTGGTCTAAAAGAAAGGGAGTCTAGTATACTTTGTGTTTCCCACTCATTGGCTGCTCGTACTAATGGACTCGATCCGTTATTAACATATTCGAGTAGATTGAGGCTTTCTTTTGGTCCAATCCAGTGGTAAGATATAGCTACAAGAAGACTCCAGTGTTCAAGGTAGAGAAAATGCAATTCCTACGCCTATACACGTGCTTAGGCCACTTCAATTGGTCGGAGAAGGGTTGCCGCAGGTGAGACCGGGGATGGCAATTATATAGAAAGATGCTTTTCCGCGTCCTCGTTAGTCCTGATTTCGCCGCGGATTGCTGACCAAATCTACCGATCAAGATCGAAACAACAGGAGGACGCCCTTGGATCGATACCTTTGGACTTTGTCTGCTTTCGATTTGAATGGACGTGGAGTCGGGCCCTGTCCGGCCAAAGCAAAATAAAGAGAAAAGGAAGTCAGACTCACCTAGTTAGTATATGGATTTCGTGTCTAAGTTACTGATGATTCCGTAGAACTTGTGACAAAGGAGGGGGAACATTGCCTGAAGAAGTGGACAATAAAGAGGTGATGCCTTTATAGAGGAGGGTAGTTCAGGCAAGGATTGAGAGAGACGATTGAAGGAGAAGGCCCTCTAACAATATAATAAAGAGCCCCTACCTTGTATATTTTCGTAGGTGAATCAAGTACAACAAGTAAGGTCAGGGTAGAGGATTTTGCTCTGCTATGCAGATCCACTAGACTAGGAAAGAAGTACGCTTTGCTTACTTACTGTTTGATGTTTGAACGATTCTAGTAACTAGTAGCTAATCAAGTTGCTAGTATGGCGAGACAGGGGGAAGAAAGGGAGGAAAGCCGGGTGTGGCGGTCCGATCAACGAAAATCCATCAAGAAATTACGTAAGGTGATAGAGCACTACAGTAGCGCCTTGCGAGGTCGTAGAGCCGGTAACCTTAGACCGCCTAAGATCGAAAATGCTCTGTCTTTGAGGAAAAGAGAGATATAGAAAGTGTTCCGTGATTTCATATTTCATTGTAGTCAGTCTTGACCCAAGCGGTGCCTTTCGACTCCCATGTTTTTCTTTGGTCAACAACCAAGCACAACTCAATAGAATAGTCCTGCGGGCTTGACGGTCTGTATGGAGGGAATTTCTTTAGTCTGAATCAATCATGCCTCAACTGGATCAATTCACTTATTTCACACAATTCTTCTGGTTCTGCCTTTTCTTCTTTACTTTCTATATTCCACTTAAGTGGTATCTCCCTGATGATTGGGAGGTCCGCCTCTATTTTTTCGTAATCACAAAGCACAAGTTGCACTGGGCTTTGGCTCTTCTCCTCTTTCTCTCTTTTATGATACGGTTGGGCTGGACTATAAACAACTTTTATAGTTCTTTGCTTTTGACCCCCCTGTTGTGCCCGGTCCTTCCGCTCGAGTCTAGCAGCTCTGAGTGGACGTGGTCCTTAGAGGGAGACTCCTCGGTGAATGGGCCCAACAGCCCGGGCTGGACCTCCATCCTGGGTTCGTCCGGGGCCGACAGCCGGGGCTGGACAACACTGTTGGGGGAGCCCAGTACGGGTGCTTCGAGTTCCGGGTATAGTGACAGTAACCCGTCTGTCACTCAGCCACAACCGGGTGAAGAAGCTATGCCCCACGAGGCACCGGGCATTCTGGGTGCGCCGGGAGACAATTTCCCCTATCAAGATAATGAAGTGATAGGGGGTGACTCGGTGCAATCAATCCGAAGGCGGCTCTTGCGCCCTAAAGGAGCTTTTCCGTCCGCGCTAGACATTCGCTTGGCCCACTTCGATGCCCAGGACCTATTCGAGGTCAAGGCGGAGATTATCCAACGAATGGCGGTCCTTGACCCAACCCGCGATTGGTTGGGGCAGGGGGCGGGAGCCCTCGATAATCCTCACAACACCAGCACCTTTGGTGAGCCGAACCTGGGGAGGCTCTATGCCCAACTGGAGGATCTGCGGCTCCTAGGGCCGCTTTCGGATACCTATGAGGAATTAAAATGGGGGCCGTGGTCGCCCCATATTTTTTATGCTATGCCGGATGAGTATGAGTGAGCTGAGCGCTCTTCTGCTCCGCGGGCGTAGCCTGTTTGGGGGGGGGCGGGGCACACCCCCTCGGTACAACTTTCGTAAGTAACTCAGCGCTCCATACGGGGAAAATGAAAACAGAATTCGTTCGCCTCCCACATGTTCAATCTTTTTTTAGCGGTTTCCCCAGAGATCTTTATCATTAATGCAACCTCCATCTTGCTCATTCATGGAGTTGTATTTAGTACCTCTAAGAAATATGATTATCCACCGTTAGTCAGTAATGTGGGTTGGCTTGGATTACTTAGTGTTGTGCGCCTAGGAGGGCAGCGCGCTTTGGGATGCGGAGGAGCGAAGCAGCTCGAACGAATGTGAGAGGAGCGAAAAAAGCCCAGCTCCCTAACCTAATGCGGCACCGGGTTCGGACCGCGGGGAACCGTAGCATGGGAGGACGTCTAATCCTTTTGCAGCCGCAAGGCTGGCTAATCGTACGCAGCTGGCTCGAATACCCCAGGTTCTGGAAGGCACATGAGTCCGAACGCTATGTTGAATGTGCGACCGACACTACGTAGGTACCTGTGCAGGTGAGGCGTCGGTCGGTCCTAGAAACGGCGGCAGCGGCGCGAGGAGTTAACGACCGGGCGTGCTGCAACCTAGGGATCACCAGGCAGCTCTTTCGCTCTATAGGGATCGGGGGGGCATAGCACAATTCTTCTCGGAGGAGGGTAGGTTTGCCCGGGTGACTGATCCTGCCATAATGTACTCCTACCTACACGCGCCGGCAACCGAAGTCGAGCATACATACGACGATCTTCATGCGTGAATAGCCGGGAGGAAAGAAAGGGCGGTAGATGATAATGAAAAAGGGCGCCGCGTCTGGACGGGCGGAATGAATAAGCGAAAGGCGCCATGCCATGGAGTGAGGAATATCCTAAGTCTCATGTAAGACAACTAAATGCACCTCGAGGTGCTGCCGAGGAACTGGGGGGCCTTCTCGAGCACAGGATAGGCGAGAGATAGAGCTAGCCTATTCGTTATGGGGAATCTATGCTCCAGGCCGAATAGAATAGAGCTTACCTCCGGCACCAGGCTTTATCCGGTCCGGCGCATATTAGCTGCGCTTAAGAGGCCGGTTTGGCTTCCTCTCTGGCGGCCACTTTCCTTACCTTACCCACGCTACACTCCCACTCCAAGCTACGCCTGCTGAGCAAGATGCATTGCTATTTCCTCTTCTGTGGACGCACCGGAATATGATCCAGGACGAGAAGAGAAAGACTTTGATGGCGGGCTTTATCTCGTAAAGCCAAAGAAAGATGCCCCAAGACAAGGGGGGAAGGAGACATGATCAATAAAACCTGGCTGGATCCGGGCTGGGATAGTGACGCCCATTCCTAACCAGTTTCGAAAAGGTTCGCTCATGCTGGAGGGAGCATCCCCACTTAGTGATCGGTCCGCTAGTTCGCGCAAATCCGAATAAGTTATCACGGACGAGCCACATGCAGGGAAACTTGCACGTGTGGTTCTGGCCGGGCTTTCCTGAGGTATCTAATAACCTTGCTTCTGCTCGCCGCTGGCGCACCTCTCCTAACTATTGCCCATTTATTCCGGAATAATCTTTTTAGGAGGGATAATTTTACATATTTCTGCCAAATCCTTCTATTATTAAGTACGGCTGGTACCATTTCGATGTGTTTCGATTCTTCCGAACAAGAGAGGTTTGATGCTTCTGAATTCATTGTATTAATTCCACTTCCTACTCGCAGTATGCTCTTTATGATCTCGGCTCATGATTCAATTGCCATGTATTTAGCTATTGAGCCTCAAAGTTTATGTTTTTATGTGATGGCAGCATCAAAAAGAAAGTCTGAATTTTCCACGGAAGCCGGCTCGAAATATTTGATCTTAGGTGCATTTCCCTCTGGAATCTTACTGTTTGGGTACGACCGGACAACTACCGATATCTAAAAATCTCCTTTCTTAGCTTAGAATGTTGTTGTAAAATATATATCGTAAACTATCGGATCGGGTATTACTTAGATGTGAAACTTGCGGACCTCATTGGTGGGGGAACGAAATAAAAAAGAATATATAGACTTGTAGAGACCCTCTATGTAGTTGTCTATCTGAGGCGATCGATCTACATCTTTCCTCATAGCCCTGGGGGTCTCGATCTCCTACGTGCGAAATCTGAGGGACTACTTCCTATGGAGATTCCCCTTGGTCTAATTCCACGCCTTATGACGAAAGGAGAGTCGGCGTGGCGTAAAGTGAAGATTGAGGGATTTAGATAGAAATTCCCTTATGGGGTATTCCGAAGGTGTAACCTAGGCAACGAAAGAAAAAGGGGCCCGATACTTCAACTAGAGGAGCGACCTGTTGGTTCACCAAACCCCGACCCAGCGTCACACGTTCTCCAGGTCCGAAGGGATCCAGTGCCCAACTACCGACTCCTTCCGGAATTGCGTTATCGGAGCCGAGCCAGGAATGGCCGTTAGTGGACACCCACCACTTTTCACCGGTTAGAGAGGCCCTCTTTAATACATTAAGAAAAGATGTTCACAGGGGCCAGAAAGACTCGGTCATAGGAACTTAGACCGCCTACGCGCTGGTAAACGAAAACCACCTCGACCGGATCAGAGTAAACAACAATGCAGGCCGCCCCTTGCCTTGAAAGAATTCACAGGCGGCCACCAGCTTTCCCAAAATCAATGAGGGGAGATCTGCTGCTTACTGCTCACGGAAACATCCGACCTATACTATAGTCAAGTCGTCTGCGTATAGAATCATTCGTTTTTTTGCCCTTTCCATTCTGTTCTTACTATATCATGGGCTGTTGGGTTGGAATCCGTGTGATGGTTCGAGAGTGGTTTCAAATATTCTTCGCATCCATCTTCGGCCTTGTGTTAGAAATGTCCCGCGGGACTGAGTTAGTGGTCGAGTCGTTTTTGGTAATTGATACCCGTCGCATTAGTCTCAATTCATATGTTACCATTCATAGTGAAGTAGCCCTCTTTTTGATGTCTGAGTGCCTTATTCTATCTATAAAAGTCCTTCTTTGTCTATAGCTCGGGTCAGTCCCCCAAGGTCTGCTTTGATTTTCTCGAACAGTGCCGGCCCGCATCAGGGACTCTCGTGCGAGCCATACAACGTTCCCAGGCAGGAACTGCTCCTTTCCTTTTTCTCCCTAGGGGGAAAAGCCTACTACAATAGAAGAACTTTATAGTCTGGAGTCCATTTATGTCTGATCTTGGTCTTATTCTTACAGCCTTGCCTACCTTATCTGTATAAGTAGGGCTTACAAATCTCAATCGGATGCTCGGGAAACCGCTATTATAACTGCCCGGGGAAGACCCATTAAGGAATATAAATATCAATACTAATATACCCTTCTGCCTATCTTCGTATATCGTATATAAGGACGGGACGGGATTGTATGAAACAACAATATAAAGAAGAAGTTTTTCTCCGATTTCTATGTCTTAAGTAGGGCTAGTATCGAATATCGAAATCTAAAGATGTAGTTGTTCTCTTGGGTACGATAGGACATTCTAAGGCCAATGCCATAAACCTTGGTTAAATAAAGACTACTGCGATACAAGTTCAAGCCTTACGCCGTTGGAAATAGAATGACAATGGCTTCTCTTTACTCAGTCTGTTACCTCGGTGCAGAGAGGAACGAGAGAAGATAGATTGCTTGAAACTTGATCTCCGGACGGTAATAATGCAACTAAAGAGAAAGATATCTCAATCAAGTATGGGCAAAAGCCCTAAAATAAAACTCTTAATCCCCGCCTTCCCGGATTAAAGATCTTCTTATCCTTTATATAATATAGCTTTTCATCTCCCTCGGGTTCTTCTCTTGCAGACTGCCAATGGCCTAAAAGATCTCAATCACAAGGGGGGCTCT